CCTGCGCAGAAGTATAAAGATCTTCCTTCTTTGGGCAAAGGAGTTTATGTCTGTGGTGTGAACCCTTTTTTAAGCCGTACAGCAACCACTTTACTAAGACGGGACAATTGTGAATTAATTGTAGCTCCTTTCCCGATTGGACCGGACGGGACACGGGCTTGGATTGAAAAGATTTGTTCTGTTTTGGAGATTGAACCCCAGGGTCTAGAGCAAAGAGAAGAACAGATTTGGCAAAGTTGCAAGGATTATCTTGATTTGGTACAGGGAAAATCCGTCTTCTTCATGGGAGATAACTTGCTAGAAGTCTCTTTAGCAAGATTATTAATCAGATGTGGAATGATCGTTTATGAAATAGGCATTCCATATATGGATAAAAGATATCAAGCTGCTGAATTAGCACTTTTACGTGATTCCTGTAGAAAGAAGTGTATACCAATACCACGAATTGTGGAAAAACCAGACAATTCCAATCAAATACGGCGTATGCGGGAGTTACAACCTGACCTGGCCATCACGGGAATGGCTCACGCGAACCCATTAGAGGCAAGAGGAATTAGTACAAAATGGTCCATTGAATTTACTTTTGCTCAGATTCATGGATTTTCCAATGCAAGAGACGTGCTTGAATTAATTACCCGTCCTCTAAGACGGAATGAAAATTTAGAAAACTTAGATCGGGCTACTCTGGTGAGAATTAACAAATAAGAAGATCCATCGGAACGTCAACACTAACATATTTCATAATCCTTGGAGACATACAGGAAATGATTCTATTCCACTTTTCCCTTTGATTCAAGTTTGTTTTTATGATCAATACTTTTGACATTCATTTCTCTTCCATTCCTGAGAAAAAGAGAGGATCCATCGAATCTCAAGTATGGTTTTTCACCAATCGAGTTCAAAAACTCAGTAGACACCTCGGGACACATAAAAAAGACTATTCCTCCCAAAGGAGTCTGCGGAAACTTTTGATCAAACGGAAGCGACTTCTTCTTTACTTATACAATAAAAAGAAACTTGGTTCCAAACCAAACTAATTTGTTTATCATAAGTTTTCAACTTAATTTATAATTTTACAAAATCTATTTAAACAAAAAATGGCTGTTCCAAAAAAACGGAAATCTGGGAATAACAAAAAGCTTTGGCGAGCAAAAGCATTGAAATTCAAAAAAATCCTTAGTAATTTTAAGATTATCGATCATATCTATTCTGAATATCAAGGGTTCAAAAAGTCATTAAAACAACAAAAATAAAGAGATAAAATTTTATTAAAAGATGATTAAAAAAAAAATAGAATATTATTTATATAAAATAGAATATTATATGGAGAATAAATGGCTCATTCAGTCAAAATTTATGATACATGCATTGGTTGTACGCAATGTGTACGAGCATGTCCTACTGATGTTTTAGAAATGGTCCCTTGGACCGGTTGTAAGGCTAAGCAAATAGCCTCTGCTCCACGAACAGAAGATTGCATAGGTTGTAAAAGATGTGAGTCTGCTTGTCCAACAGATTTTTTAAGTGTACGTGTTTATTTAAAAAACGAAACCACTCGTAGTATGGGACTAGCTTATTAAGTAAAAACTTAAAAAGAAACAGTCTTGTTTATCCAAGGTGAAAAAACCTCTTTTTACATAGATGTTTTTTTCACCTTGGATTACTTTCTTTTTCAATTAACCATTATAAATGAACCATCCATAACTATGAAAACCTATCCCTAAAAGATTGACACCAAAATAGCATATCCAAACAAACAAAAATCCAATAGAAGCTACAAGTGCTGGTTTTTTACCTTTCCACCCTTTATTCAATCTTATATGAATATAGATTGCAAAAATTAGCCATGTTATTAACGCCCAAATTTCTTTTGGGTCCCAATTCCAATAAGATCCCCAAGCTTCGTTAGCCCATACTGCTCCTGAAAGAATACCTATAGTTAAAAGGATAAAACCGATAAATAGTGTATAATAACCCAATTGATCTAATTGTTGAATTAGTTGAAGTTTACGGAAATTTTCTACTAAAAAAGGAAAATAACTTTTCTCTTTTTTTTCTACACTAATATTTGAACATAAAAAAAGAGATAAAGAAAATTTTTCCTTTGAACTCAAAATTAAGAGAGCAATAGAAGCTAAAGATCCACATAAAAGAATTATATATGCAAGTAATATTATAATGACATGCATCATTAACCAATGAGTTTGTAAAGAAGGTACTACCGTTTCGGTTTGTTGCATTTCTTTAGGAAGAACTAAAGTAGCAAACCCGTGAGTAAACATAGCACTTGGTGTTGTAATTGCACCCAACCAACGAATATTAGGATTTAAAACTTCCAGAATAATCTGGATCAAACATGAATTCCATGAGATAAATAGTAAAGATTCATATAAATTACTTAATGGTAAATGTCTTGAGGAAAACCAACGAATTATTAATACTATCGTTAAACAAAAAAAAGTAAAAATTAAGCCTCTTTTCCCAGAAATTCTTAGTTCTTTTACTGGGTAAAAAAAGATTCCCCCAAAAATAAAAGCAATTACTAAAATTAGAGAAAAATAGAATTGATTGAATATTTGTTCTAAAGTTACAAATAACATGGGTCCTCCTTAACTAAAAAAAAAAACTAACATATTTAAACTGTTGAACTAAATAGTAGGTTTTGCCGCCACTCGGACTCGAACCGAGAAGCTCAAGCACTGCTTCCTAAGAGCAGCGTGTCTACCTATTTCACCATGGCGGCTTATTTCTATATTAAATAGAAATAAATAGAAAACTATTGAAAAATTGTTTTCATTATAAAAATACAAAAATATCCAATTAGATATAGATTCATTAAAAAATAAACGGAGCCTGATCTAGATGGTCGTTGATATCACGGAGTGTTTAAGTCGCAGGTTCGAATCCTGTTGCTCTGATCTAATTTAATAAACACAAAAAAAAAGGGGGGGGGGGGAAATAGTATGTTTGGATACTAGACATTTTAGTATCCAAAACAATAAAAAAAGAAATAGAAAACGAACAGCTCAAAGCAAATTGTTGTATAAAAACAACTCAAATATAAGTTTTTACCTTTTCTTTTATCAATCAATATATTGAATATAACACTTTTTTGTCAAGCAAAAAATACTCTAAAAATAGAATTACAAGTTTTTAAAATAAACAAAACATACGTATTCTCCAAATAGAATTACGGCTTCCATCAGCCGTATTAAACCAATATCTATTCATGCAAAGAAGATCCTCTAGACGATAACTAGGCCAAAGAGTTTGTTTCATTTTTATTTTCGACTCTAAATATATATTTTTAGTAATTTTTTGATTAAAATTTTGATTAAAATCAAAATTATCTTCAACGTTTTTTTTTTTCGGTTTTTTACAATTCAAACGATTTAATATACGAAATTCCCTACGACGTTTTGGAAGAAAAATATCTTCAAGAAAGAAATTGTTAAGTTTCAAAAAAGATTCAGTCACTTGTTTCTCTAAATTTTCTTTAGGAAATAAAAATGAAATATTAATAAGTCTTCGTCTTAAAACTTTTTCCATAGGTAATTGTGAAACAGGTTTGATTACTCTTTTTAGTATTATATTTTTTATATCTTTATTACGAAAATCTAATTTTTTCATATCATGTGTAAATAAGAAAAATTCAATAGGCATATCTTGAAAATATATATTAACAAAAACTTTGATTCTTTTGGGATCATTTGCCATTTTTCGTAAAATAGAAAATTGTTTAATCAAATTGGTATAAGATATTTTCATACTTTTCCAATACAAAATTTCTTTGTGTAAAGTTTTAGCAAATAATCTGTACATGTCATCATCACGCTCTTCATTTATCAAATCATCATCTTTTTGATCATCAATTAAATCTAATAACTTCTGTAAATGTTGTTCTCGGTGTCTATACTCGTTATTTGTAATTTTTTTCCTTTTTTCTATTAAATTTTCCTCAAGTATTGCTTGTTTTTCTAACGTATTACTTATATTTAATGTTGTTTCCTCTTTAATTTCTTTTTTTTTCTCGTTTTTTTTAGGTTCTTTCGCTTGTTTTTTCTTTTTGGAACAAAAATAAGATGCAAGATACTTTCGTTTTTCGATTTTTTTATCTATTATTTTGTCTAATAATTCTTGCTCTGCTTTACTTTCGATCCAATTTTGTCTTATTGTAGATATTTCGGCACATTTATAACCAAACCTTTTTTTTAACAATTTTCTTTTTTTTTCTTGTTTTGTTAATCGTTTTTGTTGTGCTGCCAAAATTTCTAGTTCTTTGTGTATACTTTCTTTTTTCTTTTTTACATCTATACCATCCTTTTCTGCTTTCTTTAGAAGTCTTTTTTTTTGTATTAATTTTTTTTTTTTTGCTTGTTCTTGTCTCCATTTTTGAATGAAAAAGGCACGTTTCTGTAGTTTTATGAATTCAAAATACACTCGTTCCTGTGTTGATAACAATTTTTTTTTTTTACTCAGTAGCTGTATTGACGGCATATTATTGCATACTTCCCAGAAACGGCATCTTTTTCGTCTACAAAAAATCCAATATCTTATAAAAAATATCTCAAACTCTCGTTTTTCTTGTTCTGTTTTTGTTTCGGAAATAAAATGAAATTTCAGAATTCCTTCGAAATGTGTGAATAATTCATTATTGATTTTGTTTGATAATTCATTGAAAAATTCTTCAGTGTCTTGAAAAGCCATCTTATAATTTAAGATAGAATCAGAAAAAGATTCTTTTGGTGAATACAACCCAATTCTTTTTTTTTCTAAAAAAAACCTAGAAATCTCTTTTTTATTGAAATCAAGATAATCATATGCTAAAAGATTCAATCTATAACGTTTATTTAGCTTAAACAGAATTTTTTTTTTGTAAGATGTAAGCATCAAAGCATTTTTTTCTATTTGGTCTTCTTTGAAATTTTTCTTTTTTATTTTCCATTGTTGACTAACCTTACTTCTCCATAAATTAGGTTCTATATAAGACCATAAGAATTCTGAATTTAAATCGTAACGATCATAACAATTTATCCAATGTTTCCAATTCTTTTTCTTATATTGTTGAGGTTCTTTATATCCGCTTTTTGGATCTAATAAGAATTTTTTTATGTTTTTTTTAATGAATGGATACGACGAAGTTTTTGTTTCAAAAAACTGTGTTAAAACAGATTTATCTTTTGTTACACAACGCCATATATCGTGGAAAACATATGCTTGAGAAAGTCTCTTATCATGAGTAAGACAAAAAAGGTTTACTACTTGCTTTCTATTGAAAAAAAATATTCGTTTAAAAATTATTATCAGAGGTCTTGTGAAATAAATCCTAGATAAATAAATAAGATTTTTCAAAAAATAAAAAAAAACATCTCTATAAATATCAAAAATTTGATCAAATTTTTGCAAAAAAAAGAACCAATTTTTGATTAGTGGCCCATTTTTCGAAATGTTGTTTTTTTTTGAGTTTCCCGTCAAAGATGATTGCTCTAATTGCTTATTCTTATTAATTCTTTTTCTTCTTAAATTATCTATTTCGTTTTGTATAGCATATGATTCATGATTTTTTTTTTGAATGTCTTCTTTTAAACAATTGAGACTATTTTTTATTTGAATTATCCAAGTATCATGATCTAGATGACTCGATTTTTGGATATTTTTTTCTGAAAAACATTCGTTCTTGTTCTTAGACCAAATTTGATTTAATCTTTTTTGAGAATGGATATTTGTTTCTTTCGAGTAAATACTTTTAATTTGATCTTGAACTCTTTTTATATTCGAGAAGAAGTTTTCTTCTTTAAAAAACGGAAAGGTTAAACTAAAATCTACTGAAAGTTCCGAAAGTTTCTTCTTTATTTCTACTAAAAGCGGTTGCCAAAAACCGAGTGTTCGTACCTTATTACCATAAGGGGTATAAACTTCATATCCTCCTATCGACATATAGGTAGGTTTAACTCTATGACTGGTATCCAACGGTTTATGCCAAGGTTTTAAACGAAAAGGATTCAAAATTTTGATTTGAAAACCATCTTCCCACCATTTGCCTGGACGGCTTTCTTCAGAAAATTCTATACCGTCAAAGGTACAATTTATATAAATTTCCTGAGAAAGTTCTTCCCAGTCTTCTTGAAATTCTGGAACTTGTAATAATAAAATGCGACCGATATTTTTAATACCAATCAATAAAGGTAATACTAGTTTTCTTCTCAAGAAAGCTTGAGCTATTAATAAAGGTCCCCTAATTCTATGAAACACATGATGATCCAATTTAGCTAAATTTGCATAATATTTTTTTTTATACACGGATATTCTTAGGTTTTTCACTATTTTTGATTGTTTATCCATAGCTGATGGATTCAATCTTTGAATAAACTTATTATTTATTTTTAAAAAGACTTGAACAACCATTTTACATAAACTTCTAATACGGAAATTTAGAATCGAAACCAAAATTATCTGAAAGTCTATCTTTCTATTTATATAGGACTTGTTTTTCATTCTACAAACCACAGGAGAATGTATTTGTTTTTTTAAAGATCTAAAATTCAGACGAAAAGGTTTAATAGATCTTCCTTTTCGAGATCTTATGCTTCCTTTAAACATGTATAAACGATTATTACACGAAGCATGTTTAGCTCTGACAAATAATTCTGTATCATCGCCATATTCGTCTTCATAATATCCTACGTTTTTTAAAGGAGCTGCGCGAAAATCTGATTTATTTGTTTGTTCTTCGTATAAAAAATCTTGAATCAAATCAGATTCCCATTGAGGTAGTTCTTTTCGAACTTCATTTTCTTCAATTTTTTGAAAAGAAGGGGTAGACAAGTTCATCTCTTTGTTTTGTATAGAATTAAGTTCTATGTCTTTACTTTTATTTGTTTCTTTGAGTTTTTCTTCCTCAATTATTTTCGATTCTAATTTTTCAAAATAGATAAAAACTAAATGCCTATTTTTATCTTTCAAAACTAAAAACAAATTGATAATGTTTTTATAGGGAAAGTTTTTATCATTAATTTGTTTATAAAGAAGCTTGAACAGAAAATATGTGTAAACTTTATTATGATTTATTTGTGATATAGTTTTTATTACTATATTTTTTTCTTTCTTTTTGTTTTCAAAAAAAGGATCTTTACAATTGAAATATTTCCATTGCGAAAAAGATTCAATATTAGGAAATATTGAACGAACATGATCGAAAGAAAAGTAGTTCCAAGGCATTTTCTCGTTTTCTTTTTTTGAGTCCATAAAAATAAGCTTAATATATTCGTTCTCTTTTTCAAGCGAAGAACTACAAATATTTTTAATACCATAAAAATAGCTATGAAAAACTATATTTTTTGACTTTTTTATGTAATATACATATGAGTTTTGCAAATTTTTTCTCTTTTGATAATCAGAAAAATCTAACAGATCAAAAAATATTCTAGTTTTTATCATCTGTTCTTTTTTTTGTTGTTCTTCAACAATAATTTGTTCAATTAAGTCTTGTTCAGTTTTTTCAAACCGAAGAATAAAACGAGTTTTTACTGTATCATAAAAATCTAATTTTTCTTTTATTCGTCCCATAGCAAGAAGAAGTCTTTCTTCAGGTGTGATTTCTTCTTCTTCAGGAAACATTTCGAAAGTAATTGAATCCCTTCCTTTTTGTATTTCGTAAACATTTTTATACTCTTTTTCCTGTAGTTCTTTTTTCTTCAATCTTTTTTCTAATTTATTCCATAAAATTTCTATTGCTCTTTCTTCTTTTCGCTTTTTTCTTTCCTCGTTATATACTTTCCCAAATGCTTTCCATCTTGTCATCGATAATTTTTCTACTAGTTTATAATATTTCATTAACAAACGAGATGATCTACAAAGTAAAGGATCTTCAAATTCTTGAAAAGTTTCTCCTCGAGAGAGTGTTAATTGTATTTTTTTTTCCAATGCTTCTTTCTTTGTACTTCCCGCGCGTTCCTGGATCCACATTTTTCTTTTTTTAGGCCAAAGTATAGTTTTTTCTTTTATCAGTTGGTATATACGTTGGAGAACGAATTTGATCATAGTTGGTTGAAAAGTTAAAGCCCAATCATAGACTCGAATTGGCTTAACTGTAACTGTATATCTTTTTTGGTTTTCTTCTCTCGCTAGAGTTTCGGCTTTATTTATTCTATTTACTCTATTCCTAAATTCTTTCCATAAAACATTTTTTCTATTTTTCAAATTATTTGTCCATATTTTATCATTATGAGAATAAATTTTTTGAAAATCTTCTAAATTTTTAGCTAAGGTAAATTTCGTTGGTAATAATGTAAAACAAAGCTTTTCTTTACCGTCACTATAGCAGTGACCAAAAAAGTATTGGGATACTCGGTCTTTTAGAAAAGGTAAGAAACTTACGCCAGGTTTTATGTATGTATTTCGTATCCATCTCTGATAATTAAAAAATAAAACAGGCCACTCCAAAGGCCATAATTTTTTCCATTTTGAAAAAGTATTTTTTTGGACTAAACTATCTTCTTTCTTTTTTTCTAAAGATGTACCTTTTTCAAGGTCCCATACTAAACTTTGATCTGTTTGTTCGTTATCATTTTTTACCCAAGAGAAATTTGTTCGCCACGGATAGATAGAGCATGGTATTCGTACTGATCCTAGGAAACAATAGATATAACAAAAAAAAATTAGACCACAAAATCTTTTTATTTGATAGTTTGTATATGTACTTTTGTTCAAACGGATAAATAGCGATTTTATAAAATGAAGCAAAAGTAAATTACTCCCAACATAGCCACAAAAAACACAAAGAACAAAAACAAAATTAGAACTATATCTAAAAAGAAAAACATTAATAAGTCTTGTTAATGTCGAATTGCCAAAAATAACAGGGTTAAGCAATTGAATAAGACATCCATCTATAAAAAAAGTACAGTTTTTTTGCAATGAGCAAAAAACAGTTTGTATTTCCCGTTTTTTTGTATATAAAAAAAAACGGGAAACTAAGTAAGGCAAAACTACTAAAGACATTAAATGAGGTTTTATTAATATTTGGTAAAATGGAGCATAATAGATAGATAGATACATTAAAAATTGTCCTGCAAAAGATCCACTAACAAAGACTTTGCCTTCTGGGATTCCGATAAAAAGAAAAGTTCTTAAAGAGAACAAAAAGTTTGGACCAAGAGATAAAGTTGATAAAAATCCGTACAATATTCCAATCGTCACGTTTTTTGGAACAGCCAT